TTTGTGATTTGGAAAGTAAGGGTTGCGGGAGGTTTTAAAAGTTTTTAGTACTGGGTTTATGGGTATTTTATGGTAAATAATTTGTGATGTTATATTTATATATATTATATATAATATGTGATGGGATAAGTCAACGCATACCACAATTTGTTGATTTTACACGTTTAGTTGAGTTCTCCTTGGTTTTGGGGTTTGACAAGGATACAGGATTCTCTGAGCGTAGGGGGTAAGGGGGTTTGTCGCGTGTAAACCAAAGGGGTGATATAGTATAAGTATGTGTTGAGTAATAGTATGTATGCACTTAGGACAAGTTATGTAGTTTCCAAGTTATGTTATTCAAACATTAACTTATAATACCCAATACAAGTGAAAATGTTCCACCTTATTTATCATTTTACTTGCACTGTGAAATGTGAGTGAAAGGAAACCAGAAAAGAGAACTTTATGCATATAAGAGAATGCTAGGCATGGGGGGTAACGAGTCGTATGTACTACACCATTAATCATATGCCAGGATAATACAATTTAAGGGGGACTTCTATTAATGTCCCTGAAATAGGAACCAGATGCCAGTAATAGTTCATTATATGCGACCCCCACGATTATTGCCCTTGATTCTATCATTAATATTATGTCTTTATATAAACTGGTTGGTGGTCTCTTACTACATTTATATTATTTAAGTAAATTTTAGTTGTTTGGCCAGAAAAATATTACTAAACCAAATTATGGAAAAGGACCTATATCTTTAATTTAAAATGAGTTCATGTGGGGTTTAAATGTCTTATGCACACCTTATAGGTTATTACCTGCTTTATGGTCTAAATAAGTAATGGGGATTATACATTAATGTACTAATACATTAATGTAATATTATGCATAGTATGTACTAAACCATACAGGTCATCAGAAAATAGTTTAGTTTAGAATTCTGGCTTTGGGAGCCAGAGGTGGGAGTTAGAATCTCTCTTTTCTGGCACTAGGGAGGAGTTTAACCTCCGATCTTCGGATTACAAGACCGATGCTTTTAGGCTAAGCTACTAGGGCAAGCTCATTTTAATGCTTTATTTTCTCATCATCCTGCTAGAGGGATAAGGATTAGGAATAATGCGAAGTAAAGGATGGATGCGATTTGTCCGATGATGATGAATGGGTGTTCTACAGGTATTCCTCCAATTCATGTTAGGATAATTATGTCTGCAACTAAGGTTCAGAAGAGGAATTGTGTGATGGGCCGGAACGTTAGTCCGCGTTGTTTGGATGTGTGTAGGATTGGCACTACTATTAGAACTAGGATTGAGAATAATAGGGCAAGAACTCCGCCTAGTTTGTTTGGGATTGATCGTAGGATGGCGTAAGCAAATAGGAAATATCATTCGGGTTTAATATGTGGAGGGGTGACTAGTGGGTTTGCTGGGGTGAAGTTTTCTGGGTCTCCTAGGAGGTTTGGGGAAAAAAGAGCTAGTGATGTGAGGCTTAATAGTACTACTACAAACCCTAAAAGGTCTTTGTATGAGAAGTAAGGGTGGAATGTGATTTTGTCCGCGTCTGAGTTGATTCCTACAGGGTTGTTTGAGCCTGTTTCGTGTAAGAATAGTAGGTGTACCATGGTTGCTGCTGCAATTACGAATGGTAGGAGGAAGTGGAAGGCAAAGAATCGTGTTAGTGTTGCATTATCTACTGAGAAACCGCCTCAGATTCATTGGACTAGGGCGTCTCCTACGTATGGCACTGCTGATAATAAATTGGTAATTACAGTGGCACCTCAGAAGGATATTTGCCCTCAGGGAAGCACATAGCCAACAAAAGCAGTTATTATGACTAGGAGAAGTAGTACTACGCCAATGTTTCAGGTTTCTTTGTAAAGGTATGACCCGTAATAAAGTCCTCGGGCGATATGTAGATAAATGCAGATGAAGAAGAAGGAAGCTCCGTTTGCGTGAATGTTTCGGATAAGTCAGCCGTAATTAACATCTCGGCAGATGTGGGCGACTGATGAGAAGGCAGTTGAAATGTCTGAGGTATAGTGTATGGCTAAAAATAGTCCTGTTAGAATTTGGGTAATTAGGCAGAGTCCTAATAGGGATCCAAAGTTTCATCATACTGAAATGTTTGAGGGGGCAGGTAGGTCAACTAATGCGTCGTTAGCGATTTTAATTAAAGGGTGTGTTTTTCGTAGGCTTGCCATTAAGGGTTCTTATAGTTGAATAACAACGGTGGTTCTTCAAGTCACTGGTCTCGGTTAGAATCCGAGTAAGAATTATGACTTATCTTGTTTCTTTACTGTTAATAGCTTTGGTTGTTGGATTGGTTGCTGTAGCTTCAAGTCCTGCGCCTTATTTTGCTGCTTTTGGTTTGGTGGTGGCAGCAGGGGTTGGTTGTGGGGTATTAATTGGTCATGGTGGGTCGTTTTTATCATTGGTTCTTTTTTTGATTTACTTAGGGGGAATGCTTGTTGTGTTTGCTTATTCAGCTGCTTTGGCAGCTGAGCCTTTTCCTGAGGCTTGGGGTGATCGTTCTGTTGTTGGTTACGTGTTGGTGTATTTATTGGGCGTTGGTTTGATGGTTGGGTTATTTTGGGATGGTTGATATGAAGGTTCTTGAGGGGTTGTTGATGTTTTGAAAGAATTTTCTGTATTGCGAGGGGATACTAGTGGTGCAGCTGTAATATATTCGTCTGGGGGTATTATGTTAATTATTTGTGCTTGAGTGTTACTTTTGACTTTGTTTGTTGTGTTGGAGCTTACTCGTGGTTTAAGTCGGGGTACGCTTCGAGCAGTTTAGATAATGGCTAAAAGGGTTGCTAAGGCTAGGGAGAGGAGGAAAATGGTTAAGTAGGTTTTGATTATTCCTTGTTGGGCATCATTAATAATTTTGGCCATTTTTACTTGTGTGGATGTGGTTCCTTTTGGTCCTACAGCTTCAAATCATGTTTGGTCTACAAGTTGTGTGGCGATTGATTGTCCTAGCGTTAGATTTAGTTTTGGGATAAGTCGATGAATGGTTATGGGGAAATATCCTAGCATGTTGGAGAAATGGTGGAGTGGGATTGTTGGGGTGGTTTTGTATTGTTTGTTGGTTAAGGCTGTTAGTTCTATGGCTACTAGTAGACCTGTGATGGTAACGATTAGGGCGGCCATTTTAAGGGTTGTTGGCATGGTTATGATAGGGGTTTTTGAAGGTAGGAAGTTTGATGTAATGATTAGTCCTGCAATGATGCTTCCTCAGGCGAGTCGCTTGATGGGGTTAATAACTGATGGGTCATTTTCGTTGATTGGTGAGAGTGGTAGGAATCGAGGGCTTCCCATGGTGACGAAGTATACGACTCGGAAGCTATATACGGCAGTGAATGATGTGGCAATTAGTGTAAGGGTTAGGGCTCAGGCGTTTAGGTGTGAGGTGTTGAGGGCTTCAATAATGGCATCTTTTGAGAAAAATCCGGCTAGAAATGGGGTTCCTGTAAGTGCTAGGCTGCCAATTGTGAGGCAGGTTGAGGTGAATGGCATTAGGTTATGTAGGCCTCCTATTTTTCGGATGTCTTGTTCATCATTTAGGCTGTGGATAATAGACCCTGAGCATAGAAATAATATGGCTTTAAAGAAAGCGTGTGTGCAGATGTGCAGGAATGCTAGTTGGGGCTGATTAAGTCCAATGGTGACTATTATAAGTCCTAGTTGACTTGATGTTGAAAAAGCTACAATTTTTTTGATGTCGTTTTGGGTGAGGGCACAGGCAGCTGTAAATAAGGTGGTTAGGGCTCCTAAGCAGAGACAGATTGTTAAGGCTGTTTTGTTATTTTCTATAAGAGGGTGGAGTCGGATAAGTAAGAAGATTCCTGCGACAACCATGGTGCTGGAATGAAGTAGGGCAGACACTGGTGTGGGGCCCTCCATGGCGGAGGGTAATCAAGGGTGTAGTCCGAATTGCGCTGATTTTCCGGTTGCTGCAAGAATTAGTCCGATGAGGGGAAGGGTTATGTCAAAGTTTTTTGACAGGAAAAAGATTTGTTGAATTTCTCATGAATTTATGTTTATTGCGAGTCAGGCTATACTTATGATTAATCCAATGTCCCCAACTCGGTTGTATAGTACGGCTTGTAGGGCTGCTGTATTAGCATCTGCTCGTCCATATCATCAGCCAATGAGAAGAAATGACATAATTCCTACTCCTTCTCAGCCAATGAATAGTTGGAATATGTTGTTGGCTGTTACTAGGATAATTATGGCCACTAGAAATAGTAGGAGATATTTAAAAAATCGATTTATGTATGGGTCAGAGTGTATATATCATGATGCGAATTCTAAAATAGATCAGGTAACATATAGGGCAATAGGGGTGAAGATTAGGGAGTAGTGGTCAAATTTGAAGCTGATATTGATATCGAATGTAGAGGTATTTATTCAGTGTCAGTTTGTGACGATGGTTTCAGCTCCTTGATCTAAGAAAATTATAAGGGGCAGGAGGCTGATGAAGAATGCACTGCTTACGGCTGTTTTGACATGTGTAACGGCTCATGTTGGGTTTTGGGGTTTTGGGTTGAATGTTATTAGTAAGGGGTATGTAAGGATTGTTAAGACTAGAATTAATGAGGACGATAAAATTAAGGCTGTTGTGTGCATAGCTTTCACTTGGATTTGCACCAAGAGTTTTTGGTTCCTAAGACCAATGGATGAGCTGTTATCCTTTGAAAGCACGAGGAAACCACGGAGTTTAACCGTGGGGATAAAGGATTAGCAGTACTTATTGCCTCGGGCCTTCCTCGGTGAGTAAGAGGATTTTAACCTCTGTCTTTAGAATCACAATCTAATATTTTGAGTTAAACTATACTTACTAGTGGCATCAACCTCATATGAGTTCTGGTTTTGTAATTAATAAGATGACAGGGAGGAGATGTAGCACTAATAATAGGTGCTCTCGTGTGTGGAATGGAGGTAGTCCTATAATGTGATGTGGGGTTGGGCCTCGTTGGGTTATAAGGAACAAGTACAGGGAGTAGCCTGCTGTAATTAGTGTTCCTACTCCTGTTAGGGCGATGGTTCATGGTGATCAGTTAAATAGGGTGGTAATAATTATAATTTCTCCTATTAGATTTGGAAGGGGAGGGAGTGCTAGGTTGGCTAGATTGGCGATGAATCATCAGGCTGCTGTTAGTGGAAAGATTACTTGGAGTCCTCGGGCAAGAATTATGGTTCGGCTGTGTGTTCGTTCATAGGCGGTGTTGGCTAAACAGAATAATGCGGAAGATACTAGGCCGTGGGCAATTATTAGAATGATTGCTCCTGTGAATCCTCAGGGGGTTTGGATTAAAATTCCTCCTGCAACTAAGCCTATGTGGCTTACAGATGAGTAGGCAATAAGCGATTTCAGGTCTGTTTGTCGTAGGCAGATAGAGCCGGTTATGATAATACCTCATAAGGCTAAGATGATAAATGGGTATGCTAGTTCTTTGGAAAGGGGGTCTAGTATAACTATTATTCGTATTATACCGTATCCACCTAGTTTTAGTAACACTGCGGCTAGTACTATAGATCCTGCTACTGGGGCTTCTACATGGGCTTTTGGCAGTCATAGGTGTACCCCGTATAGTGGTATTTTGACTAGGAAGGCGATTAAGCATCCGGCCCATCAGATTTTATGTCCTCAAGAATTAAGGGTTATTGGTTGTGAATATTGTAGAATTAATATTGATAAGGTTCCTGTTGTGTTTTGAAGAAGTAGTAGAGCTACTAGGAGGGGCAGGGATCCTGCTAGGGTGTAAAATAGGAAGTAGGTCCCTGCGTTTAGTCGTTCGGTTTGGTTTCCTCATCGTGTGATGATGATAAGAGTGGGGATTAATGTGGCTTCAAATATGATGTAGAATATGATAATTTCTGTGGCGCTGAATGCTATAATTAGAAAAGTCTGTAATGAAGCTAGGAGTGTGATGTATAGTCGTTGTCGGTTAATTGGTTCTGGGTTAATATGGTTTTGGCTGGCTAGAATTATTAGGGGGAGAAGTCAGCAGGTTAATACTAGTAGGGGGGTTGAGAGAGGGTCTGTGGCCATGTAAATGTTAGAACTAGTCCATCCGGTTTCTGATGTTCATTTTAATCAGGTTAGACTAATGAGAGCAATTAGTAGGCTGTGTGCGGTTGTTGTTGTTCAAAGTCATTTTGGTGAGGATCATCAGATTGTGGGGAATAACATGATTGTGGGAATTAGTACTTTTAGCATTGTAATAAGTTAAGGTTTTGTAAGCGGTCTGTTCCATGTGTTCGGGCAGCAGCAACTAGAAGTGCCAGACCTGCACTGGCTTCACAGGCGGAAAAGGCTAATAGTAGTATAGGTGCTGTGGAGAATCCTGTTGTTTCGAACTGGAGGGCTCAGATAGCTAGTGCGATGAAAAGTGATAATATTATCCCTTCTAGGCATAATAGTGCAGAGAGCAGGTGGGTGCGGTGGAATGCTAGGCCTATTAGACCTAAAATAAATGCTGAGCTAAAACTGAAGTGTACGGGTGTCATAAGGGGGTCGTGGAATTAAACCACGATTTTCTGAGCCGAAATCAGAGGTCTTGTTTTGGACTAACTCCCTATTCTGCTCATTCTAGGCCGCCTTGTGTTCATTCGTAAATTAGGCCTAGTGTAAGGAGTACTAAAATTATTGCGGCTCAAAAGAAGGCCCCGGCGGGGTCATGAAGTTGGTCTCCTCATGGTAGTGGTAGAAGAAGGGCAATTTCTAAGTCGAATAATAGAAACAAAATTGCCACTAGAAAGAATCGGAGTGAAAAAGGCAGGCGGGCGGAGCCTAGGGGATCAAAGCCGCATTCATAGGGGGAGAGTTTTTCTGCGTCTGGGTTTATTTGAGGAATTCAGAAAGAAATGGTTGCTAAAATTAGTGATAGAGCTGTAGTAATGATTAGAATTGTAATTATTAAGTTCATTATCTTTCCTTGGGATTTAACCAAGACTGGGTAATTGGAAGTCACTCGTACTAGCTTTAATACTAGAAAGATTATGAGCCTCATCAGTAGATGGATACGTAGAGGAAGAGTCATACTACGTCAACGAAGTGTCAATATCATGCGGCAGCTTCGAAGCCAAAATGGTGTTCAGAGGTAAAGTGGTATTGGATTTGGCGTAGGAGGCAGACGATTAGGAATGAAGACCCAATAATGACATGGAGTCCGTGGAATCCTGTGGCTACAAAGAATGTTGAGCCATAAACTCCATCTGCAATTGTGAATGGTGCTTCATAGTATTCTATAGCTTGTAATGCTGTGAAGTAAAGTCCGAGTAGGATTGTGAGTGCAAGGGATTGGATGGCTTGTTTTCGTTCGCCTTCTATAATACTGTGGTGTGCTCATGTTACTGTCACTCCGGATGCTAATAGAACGGCTGTGTTGAGTAAAGGCACTTCGAACGGGTCTAGAGGGGTGATTCCGGCTGGTGGTCAGCATCCTCCTAGCTCGGGTGTGGGGGCTAGGCTTGAGTGGTAAAAGGCTCAGAAAAATCCTAAGAAGAAGAATACTTCGGATGTAATGAACAGGATTATTCCATATCGTAAGCCTTTTTGTACTGGGATGGTGTGGTGGCCTTGGAATGTGCCTTCTCGGACAATGTCTCGTCATCATTGGTACATTGTAAGAAGTAAAAGAATTATTCCAAGTGTTATTAGCGTAGTTGAGTGGAAGTGGAACCAGATTGCTAAGCCAGATGTCATTAGGAGAGCACTGACTGCGCCGGTTAGTGGTCATGGGCTTGGATCAACCATGTGATATGCATGTGCTTGGTGGGCCATTAAACGTTCTCTTGTAGGTAGAGGCTTAGAAGAAGTACGAAGACATAGGCTTGAATTATTGCCACTGCAACTTCTAGTAGTGTTAATAAGAATAATACAGTAGCTGTCAGGATTGCTACTGTTGGTATTATAGGAAGTAGCACGAAGACAGCAGTAGCAATTAATTGGATTAGCAAGTGGCCTGCGGTCAGGTTGGCTGTTAGTCGCACGCCTAGGGCTAGTGGCCGAATAAATAGGCTAATTGTTTCGATAATAATTAGAACTGGGATTAGGGGGATTGGGGTCCCTTCTGGCAGGAGGTGGCCTAGGGCCACGGTTGGTTGATTACGCATTCCAATAATAACAGTGGCTAATCAAAGTGGTACAGCGAATCCCATGTTTAGGGATAGTTGTGTAGTTGGTGTGAAGGTGTAGGGCAATAGTCCAAGCATATTAATGGTGATTAAGAACACTATAAGGGATGCTAGTAATAGTGCTCATTTGTGCCCTGCTACGTTTAGTGGTAGTATTAGTTGATTAACGAATCGATTAATTAGTCATCCTTGAAGTGTAATCAGGCGATTACTAATTCATCGAGAGGATGGGGCCGGGAATAGTACTCATGGTAATGCAATTGCGATTGCAATTAAGGGGATACCTAGATAAGATGGGCTTGCAAATTGATCGAAGAAGCTTATTGCCATGGTCAGTCTCAGGGTTCAGTTTTGTGTTTTTCAGCACTTACTGGAGTAGGTTCATTAGGTGTAATATGATTTAAAATTTTGGTTGGGATAATGGTAAGAAAAATTAGTCATGAGAATACTAAGATAGCAAATCAAGGGGCTGGGTTTAATTGAGGCATTTCACTAAGGGTGGTTGGGAGGCACCAATCTTTGGCTTAAAAGGCCAACGCTGTAGCCCAGGTTTAGCTTCTTAGTGAGGCGTCTTCTAGTATTAATGAGGATCAGTTCTGGAAGTGTTCTAGAGGGACTGCTTCTACTACAATAGGCATGAAGCTGTGGTTTGCACCGCAAATTTCGGAACATTGTCCATAGAACACACCTGGGCGGGAGGCAATGAAAGCGATTTGATTTAGTCGTCCTGGCACTGCGTCTATTTTTATGCCCAAAGATGGTACAGCTCAGGAGTGTAGGACATCTTCAGCGGAGACGAGAACTCGGATTGGGGACTCTATTGGAATAACCATTCGATGGTCTGTTTCAAGGAGTCGGAATTGGCCGGGAGTAAGGTCTTGTGTTGGAATCATATAGGAGTCAAAGCTTAAATCTTCATAATCGGTGTATTCGTAGCTTCAGTATCATTGATGTCCTATGGCTTTAATTGTTAAGTGAGGATCATTAATCTCATCTATAAGATAAAGAATTCGAAGGGATGGGAGGGCAATTAAAATTAAAATTACGGCTGGTAATACTGTTCATACAATTTCGATCTCTTGGGAGTCTAGAATATACTTATTAGTTAGTTTGGTTGATACTATTGCAGCAATAATGTAAAGTACTAAAGTACTAATTAGGAAAACAATCATTAAAGCGTGGTCGTGGAAATGGAGAAGCTCTTCTATTACGGGTGATGCCGCGTCTTGGAATCCTAGTTGTGTGGGATGTGCCATTAAGCTTTGAAGCTTAAGACATGCAGGATTTTAACCTACGATTTCACCTTGACAAAGTGATGTAATTTTCAAGTTTACTAATGTCTTAGAAGGAAGTGGCAGAGTGGTTATGCGACTGGCTTGAAACCAGTACATGGGGGTTCAATTCCTCCCTTCCTCGTTAATTTGATTGAACTTGAACAAATGCTGGTTCTTCGAATGTGTGGTATGGAGGTGGGCATCCATGAAGCCATTCTGCATTTGTTGAGGTTATTTCAACAGATAGTACTTCTCGTTTAGCGGCGAAGGCTTCTCATAGAATAAAGAGGAATATGATTACTGCTACTAGAGAGATTAATGAGCCGATAGAAGAGACTGTATTTCAAAGAGCATAGGCGTCTGGGTAATCTGAATATCGTCGTGGCATGCCCGCAAGGCCTAGGAAGTGTTGTGGGAAGAATGTGAGGTTTACTCCTACAAACATTACTGCAAAGTGAATTTTAGTTCAAGTACTGTGTAGTGTATACCCTGTAATTAAAGGGAATCAGTGTACGAAGCCTGCTATAATGGCAAATACAGCACCCATTGATAATACGTAGTGGAAGTGGGCAACTACATAGTATGTGTCATGAAGGACAATATCAAGGGATGAGTTGGCTAATACGATACCAGTAAGCCCTCCTACTGTAAACAGGAAAATGAAGCCCAGGGCTCATAGTATTGGTGTCTCTCATTTAATAGACCCGCCATGTAGTGTGGCTAGTCAGCTAAAGACTTTTACACCTGTTGGGATGGCAATAATTATTGTAGCAGATGTGAAGTAGGCACGAGTATCAACATCCATTCCAACTGTGAACATGTGGTGGGCTCAAACAATAAATCCGAGAAGGCCAATTGCCATTATAGCTCACACCATTCCTATATATCCAAATGGTTCTTTTTTTCCTGCGTAGTAGGCTACAACGTGAGAAACAATGCCGAACCCAGGTAAAATAAGAATATATACTTCTGGGTGACCAAAGAATCAAAATAAGTGTTGGTAAAGGATTGGGTCTCCTCCTCCTGCTGGGTCGAAGAAAGTTGTGTTTAAATTACGATCTGTTAATAGCATTGTAATTCCAGCGGCTAGAACTGGCAAAGATAGGAGTAGAAGTACGGCTGTTACAAGTACGGCTCATACAAATAAAGGTGTCTGATATTGAGAGATGGCAGGGGGTTTTATATTAATTGAAGTGGTGATAAAGTTAATTGCACCCAGGATAGATGAGACACCTGCTAAATGTAAGGAGAAAATGGTTAAGTCAACAGATGCCCCTGCATGGGCTAGATTGCTTGCAAGTGGGGGGTACACTGTTCATCCTGTTCCGGCCCCTGCTTCAACTCCTGAAGAGGCGAGGAGGAGGAGGAAGGAAGGAGGCAGAAGTCAAAAACTTATATTATTTATTCGGGGAAACGCCATGTCTGGGGCCCCAATTATTAAGGGAAGAAGTCAGTTCCCGAATCCCCCGATAAGGATTGGTATTACTATAAAGAAAATCATAACGAAGGCGTGTGCAGTGACGATGACATTATAAATTTGATCATCACCTAGAAGCGATCCGGGTTGGCTTAGTTCAGCTCGAATTAAGAGGCTGAGGGCAGTTCCAACTATTCCGGCTCAGGCACCAAATACAAGATAGAGGGTGCCAATGTCTTTGTGGTTAGTAGAGAAGAATCAGCGCGTGATTGCCACAGGTAGGGTAGCCGAGTGTTTAGGCGGTGGGTTGTAGCCCCAAAGACAGAGGTTCAAGTCCTCTTCCTATCAAGCCCCGTGGTGGAGTACACGTCAGATTGCAAATCTGAAGACGCAGACTAGATACCTGCCGGGGCTTTCCCGCCTTACTCGGCTAACGGCGGGAAGAGTAGATGAATGCTCGCTGGCTTGAGCGCTTAGCTGTTAACTAAGAGGTTGTAGGATCGAGGCCTTCTCATCTAGAAAGGCTTTAGCTTAATTAAAGTGTCTGATTTGCATTCAGAAGATGTGGGATAGAGTCCTGCAAGTCTTAGGTTTTAAACAGGAACTAGGAGATTTTAACTCCTGCTTAGGGCTTTGAAGGCCCTTGGTCTAAATTATCCTAAGTTCCTAAGTGGCTAGTGCCATAATGGTGGGGGTAATTGGTAATAGTCCTAGGGCAATTACTGTGGAAGTGGCTAGGGGCAGGGTTATTTGGGTTGTTTGGGTTCGTCAAGGGGTGGTATTATTTACTGTGCTTGGAGAAATTGTTAGTGTTATTGCATAACATAGTCGCAGGTAGAAGTAGAGGCTTAGTAGGGCGGCTAGGGCTATGACAGTGGCTGTTAGTGGGATGTCTTGTTTTGTTAGTTCTTGTAAAATTAATCATTTTGGCATAAATCCTGTTAATGGGGGTAGGCCTCCTAGTGAGAGGAGGGCGAGGGCGGCGGTTGTTGCTAGAATTGGGCTTTTTGATCAGGTTATTGTGAGGGTATTGATTTTTGTGGCGGATGCTATTTTTAATGTAAGGAATATTGCGGATGTTATGAAAATATATACCCCTAGGGCAATTAAAGTAAGGTGTGGTGTGTATTGTAGAATAATAATTATTCATCCTATATGTGCGATTGAGGAGTAAGCTAGAATTTTTCGTAGTTGCGTTTGGTTTAGTCCTCCTCATCCTCCAACGAGTGTTGATAGTAGGCCTAGTGATGTAAGTAGTAAGGGGTCAATGGTTGGGGCTACTTGAATAATTAGTGCGAATGGAGCTAGCTTTTGTCAGGTGGAAAGAATTAACCCTGTTAATAGGTCAAGTCCTTGTAAGACTTCTGGCATTCAGAAGTGTATAGGGGCTAGACCAATTTTTAGTGCTAGTGCAATAATGATTATTGTGCTAGCTAGAGGGTGGGCTAAGTTGTTAATATCTCATTCTCCTATAACTCAGGCGTTTGTTGTGCTAGCAAAAAGGATGGTTGCTGCTGCGGTTGCTTGGGTTAGAAAATATTTGGTTGTTGCTTCGACTGCGCGTGGGTGATGATGTTGTGCTATTAATGGTAGGATTGCTATGGTATTGATTTCGAGACCTATTCAGGCTAGTAGTCAGTGGGAGCTAGCGAAGGTTAGGGTGGTTCCTAGGCCTAGACTAAATAAGAGGGTGGTTAATACGTAAGGGTTCATTGATAGGGGAGGGATTTTAACCGTCATGTTCGGGGTATGGGCCCGAAAGCTTAATTAGCTGACCTTATCTTAGAAAGTGGTGTAGAGGAAGCACCAGGAGTTTTGATCTCCTGAGTATGGGTTCGATTCCCTTCTTTCTAGGAACTGGAGGGGCTTTAACCCTCATAAGCCACTCTATCAAAGTGGTCCTTGGGCATTCAGGCACGGTTCCTTTTATAGTTGTGGTGGTAGACCTGCAAATGCGATTGGGAGAGCGGTGTGTCAGAGTACTAAAGCGAGGGTGAGGGGGAGGAAGTTTTTTCATACTAGGTGTATTAGTTGATCATATCGGAATCGTGGATATGAGGCTCGTACTCATAGGAATAGTAGGGATAGTAGGGCTGCTTTAGTTATTAGGTTGATTGTTGTTAGTTCTGGAATGGTTGGTGTGTGTGATGCTCCTAGGAATAGGATGGCTGATAGGGTGTTTATTAGTAAGATGTTGGCATATTCAGCTAGGAAAAATAAGGCGAATGGCCCTCCTGCATACTCTACGTTAAATCCTGAGACTAGTTCGGACTCGCCTTCAGTTAGGTCGAATGGTGCGCGATTTGTTTCTGCTAGGGTTGAAATATATCATATTGCAGCTAAGGGTCAAGCAGGGATTAGAAGTCAAATACTTTCTTGGGTTGTATTGAATGTTTGTAGAGTATATCCTCCAGAGAAGATAATTAATGATAATAGGATTAATCCTAGGCTGACTTCATATGAAATTGTTTGGGCTACGGCCCGTAGTGCTCCAATTAGTGCATATTTTGAGTTTGATGCTCAGCCTGACCCTAAAATGGAGTATACTGCGAGGCTTGATAATGCTAAGATAAATAGGATTCCCAGGTTTAGGTCTGTAACTGGATATGGTATTGGTATTGGTGCTCATAGGGTTATAGCTAGTGTCAATGCAAGGATGGGGGCTGTTAAGAATAGAAATGGGGACGATGTTGATGGGCGGACTGGTTCTTTAATAAATAGTTTTACCCCATCGGCGATTGGTTGCAGGAGGCCATATGGTCCTACTACGTTTGGTCCTTTGCGTAGTTGTATATATCCTAATACTTTTCGTTCAATTAGTGTTAGGAAGGCTACTGCTAGTAGTACTGGAATGATGTATGCTAAGGGGTTGATTAGGTGGGTTATTAGAATGTTTAGCATGAACTAAGAAGAGGATTTGAACCTCTGGTTGAAAGGGCTTAGGCCTTTTGCAATTACCATGCTCTGCCATCTTAGTATAGCCTTATTTTGGCTTATTATTGTGTTCTCCCTTTGTTTGATTTAGTTGTTTTCATCAATTAGGGGTGGGGCGTACTTTAAGTATGGGCCCCTCTTTTCCGGTCCTTTCGTACTAGGAAAAGCAACGTTACAGATAGAAACTGACCTGGATTGCTCCGGTCTGAACTCAGATCACGTAGGACTTTAATCGTTGAACAAACGAACCCTTAATAGCGGCTGCACCATTAGGATGTCCTGATCCAACATCGAGGTCGTAAACCCTCTCGTCGATATGGACTCTGGGAGAGGATTGCGCTGTTATCCCTAGGGTAACTTGGTCCGTTGATCGGCCTTGTGGCCGGATCATAGTTGGTCAGATTTTCTGTGACTTAGAAGTGTCTTTCTTGGTTTTAGGTTTTGGTCCCAGTCCACTCGGAGGATGTCTTTTTCTCCGTGGTCGCCCCAACCGAAGGTAAAACTCCATGTCCACTAGGTTTGTGCTTTTAAGTTAGTTGTTTAACATGGTTGGGTTTGTACCTTAAGCTCCAAAGGGTCTTCTCGTCTTGTATTTTTATACCCGCTTCTGCACGGATAGATCAATTTCACTGACTTGAAAAGGGAGACAGTTAAGCCCTCGTTTAGCCATTCATACAGGTCTTTATTTAAAAGACAAGTGATTGCGCTACCTTTGCACGGTCAAAATACCGCGGCCGTTAAACTTGTGGTCACTGGGCAGGCTGGACCTCCTATACTTTGATGTTTGCAGGAGGCGATGTTTTTGGTAAACAGGCGAGGCTTATGTTTGCCGAGTTCCTTCCTTTTCTTTTAGTCTTTCCTTGGAAGCACTCCAGTGTGGGGTTAACGATTTGGGTATTGTGGGTTTTTCTTGTTTGTTTTGTTGTACACATTTCCCTCTATTTTTGGGTTCGTTAATTACCAGTGGTTAGTCCGATCTGGTTTACACGTGTGCTTGGAGAAGGGCGTGCCTTCTTGTTACTCATTTTAGCATGGTCTCTTCCATGTTAGCATGGGGCGGCCTAATAGTTTTAGGGGGTTTGGATTGTTTATCAGAATAATAAACTTTTGGCCGTTTGAGCTTTAACGCTTTCTGTTCAGATGGCTGCTTTTAGGCCCACTAAAACGGCATGTTTTGTAAAGTATGATCCTTACCCTCCTGTGTAAGGTTGTGTCCTTGGTTAAAGGGGCTGTACCCCCTTTAACTAACTCTCGTGTTTTTCTCTTGTTTTGGCTTAGATGTTTTCTTATTTAATTTGAGGAAGACGAGGCTGAACTTCTATTCATTTCTTAGGCAACCAGCTATCACCAAGTTCGGTAGGTCTGTCACCTCTACCCGGAGCTCTTCCCACTCTTTTGCCACAGAGACGGGTTGGCCCATAAAGGCTGTCTCGGGGTAGCTCACTTGGTTTCGGGGTTTTAAACTAAAGGGCTCTTTGCTTAAGTTGTACTGGCTAAATCATGATGCAAAAGGTACGAGGTTTAGTCTCTGCTTTTTTATGCTTATATGGGTTGTTTCACTTCTCTTTCAGCTTTCCCTTGCGGTACTTTTTCTATTGCTTAAAAAGCCTTTTCTGTCTCCCATACTAAGGCGGTAAAATGGTTTAATTATTATGTTGGGTTTTATGTTTTGTTATTTATATTATCAGTCTGTTTGGATATATTAAGCTAGCTATTTGGCTCAGGGTGATCCAATTTGCATGGATGTCTTCTCGGTGTAAGGGAGATGCTTAACTATCTCAGCCACGCCCTGAGTTTGATCCAAGTGCACCTTCCGGTACACTTACCATGTTACGACTTGCCTCCCCTTGTCCTTGCTTTTGTGTGAGTTACGTTTTTGTGCGGTTGACAGGGGAGAGTGACGGGCGGTGTGTACGCGCCTCAGAGCCGGGTTCAAAAGGACTCTCTGTTTCCTTTTTACTACTAAATCCTCCTTCAAGCATTTTTTCATGGTGCTGTTCGTATTATTCTATGTTAGAAAATGTAGCCCATTTCTTCCCACTTCGTGCGCTACACCTCGACCTGACGTTTTGGATTGTGTCCATTTTGCTTACTATGAGTCCTTCACAGGGTAAGCTGACGACGGCGGTATATAGGCGGGGTTAACTAGAAGTGGTGAGGTTTAACGGGGGTTATCGGTTCTAGAACAGGCTCCTCTAGGGGGGTCTGAGGCACCGCCAAGTCCTTTGGGTTTTAAGCTGACGCTCGTAGTACCCGGGCGGACGTCTGTGTGATTAAACGTCTAGGTTTACGACTGAGCATAGTGGGGTATCTAATCCCAGTTTGTTTCTCAGTTTTCGTGGGGTCAGGTGGGCGTGTTAAAGCTACTTTCGTACTAGGTCTTCGGACGCTCAGAAGCGTATGACGGCCAAGAGGCCCTTTGGCTTTATTTTTGCTCTCCTTAACCACCCTTTACGCCGTAGCTATCAACTAGGGCCTCTCGTATAACCGCGGTGGCTGGCACGAGTTTTACCGGCCCTACTTAGCACTAACTAAGTCAAGTTTTCACTTATGGCTTAATATCTGTCACTGCTGAATTCCCTTGGGGGTGTGGCTTGGCAAGGCGTCTTGGGCTATAAATAATGTGCCTGATGCCTGCTCCTCGTCCCCGGGCAGGGGATTAAGGGCATCCTCACAGGGCTGCGGAGACTTGCATGTGTAAGTTGTGCTAAAGCTGATAGTAAAGTCAGGACCAAGCCTTTGTGCATGCGGGGCTTTTTAGGGTCCATCTTAGCATCTTCAGTGCTATGCTTTGTGTTAAGCTACGCTAGC